AAGAATCTCAATTTTCTAATGAATTGGTTCAAAACCTTTTTTAACTGGGTTATTCACTTCTTTTCGAAAGAAGAAAAACCACATGTGGATGAATCCATATCCACGATGCCGAAAGACCAGATAGCCAAAAAAATGAAAGAATACTTTGAGAATAATGACAGCTAAACAATAATCTAGAAGGAGGGATCTTAGACCTTGGCAAGGAAAGCTATATTGGAATATATATAGGCTTCTTCCATGGGAAAGACCTGAAAGTATAATTCATCTGTAATGAGAAATCGTATGATTAGTGCTTAGGATTTGGTGTGTCTGGTTATCTTAGGTGATCGTGTCAACGAGGAGATTATGGTGTTAAAATGGACCGGTCTAACGGTTGAACCGGAGAGTTGGGAGATAAGGGGAGGGCCCTTCTCATTATCTTTCTTTTCTTTTATTCATCTTCTCATTATCTTTCTCCTGCATTATCTTTCTTAGCTCCTTCTCCTGGTTGCCTTCTTTTCTTTTATTCTTTTCTTTTATTCATCTGGTTTGGGTCTATCGGGAGAGCTATTGTCGTGGTCCTTCTTATCCTTGTTATTATCCTTCTTCTTATCCTTGGTATTGCCCTTCTTCTTATCCTTTGTATTGTCTTTCTTCTTAGGCTTTGTCTTGTATAGAGTTGGTATATTGATAATAAAGGTATTATCATCTTCACAGCTCCACAATGCCAGGCCTTCCCGTCCAGCGTTGAAAGTGAAGGGGAGCGGAAAGCAAGTTGGAGGACGCTCCAGAACCGCGTGATTGATCCATCTGCGCTATTCCCTAATTGAAGCAAGTTGGAAAGCCTTCTGAGCCTCAGCCCCTACCAAACAAACACTATTTCAAAAAATGAAAGCTGACTAGCAATCGCTCGTTTTTCTTATTAGCATGGGATTGGATGTTAATAATGAAAGACAGAACATCTATTAGAAGGCAAGACTAAGTCATTTAGTAGTTTTATATTTCCATTCTGCCAACACCATGCCCACCCTGTAAAAACGATTCTCCAACTGAGAATTTTGAAGTTTCGAATGTGAAGGCTTAGGCTTCCATTTTGATTCTTATTCTAAATTGAATTTCTCCGCCGGGGCGCTCAGTTCCTTCCGGTTCCCAGAGCTGAGGCATAGGCTTAGCAGCTCCTGCTGAAGGCTGCTTTGTTTGGGAAGACGTGCTCTTGTTGTTCTCTTGCTGCTGCGGCGTCAATACAATTCTTTCTCTTCTTTTGCGTGCGGCCCGTGATGTTTTGATCTTTCTTTCTGGCTCTCTGGCTTTTTTCTAGGGCCTACCGGACCCAATTGTCAACAGTGTTCTTTAGCAGGAGGTATGTCTCCGGCTTATTACGTCAGCCATACGTGCATGATTTTATACTACTATTGAGTTTGGAAAGAAAGAAATCCACGTGCATGGCAAGAAAATTTTTCTCCTAATATTCAAGTTAGATAAGAACTTAAACCATCCGGGGACCGGGATTTCGGAAATCTGTGCAGCGTCTGCAGAACTTGAAGTGGGCGAGACTAAGTAGGCTCGCTGCTTCGCATCATTCGCCGAGATAAGGGCACTTTTCTTTTTATATCCAGATTGGAACAACATTTGAAGGTTCCCCAACGCAAACGGTAGGAGGCAATTTGACCGACGAACTACGTGGAAAAATGCTATCCTGTCAAATTGACAACTGCCGATCCAGCCTGAGCAACAGGCTTGGCCTAGATTTATCTACCAAGTCTGGATATCTCCTCCCCTCTCTTAGAACGAATAAAACACCCGCGATTTTTTGATTCCTATGGAGCATCCAGGGAACAAGAAGTGTCATTATTAATTTACGCTCATGCTAAAAACAAATTAATCGCCGACGCCCCTTACCGGTAGGTTGCGGGAAGGCAGACAGAGGCTTCGGCCACTAGGCCCCTATTCCTCAGATATGCCCACGCCCACGACAAAGGAAGGGGCAAGAAAGCCTTTTTCAACTAGTGAAAATAGCCCTAGCCCAATAGAAGCCCCCAAACCAAGTGGCATCGCGATTTAGCTGTTGTCGAAAGGGAAGATAGTTCTTTGATCCGAAGCAGTTCTTGCTCAAGTTGAACCAGCTGTGAAATAAGCAATTGTTCATGTTCACGAGTCAGCTCTTCTCGCTTTGCTCTTGATGCGGCATAACCGGTCTTAGTGAGATCTGCTGCTATAGAATCAATTGCAGTTAGCTCTATTCCCTGACCTCGGGGAGATGCTTCTTTCAACTAATAAGAGTATGCCATCACTGGTTGTTGCCACTGTTAGAGTAACTGCTGCAATTGAATCTGGATCTGCCTTACTTAAGCCCCGACTTCGCTACACTTGCAACTAGAAGGAAAATTCCCAGTCGACTACTGAGTTTCTCGTGACCCTTGGATTTTCTGCTGCCGATCGAGTACAGGCTTAGAATCAATGCTTTGACCGCTAATGGCGATTCCCAGACCAGTGTAGGCTTGCTTCGCATAGGCGTAACAAGCTAGGTTGGGGATCCTTCTCTTTCTTTATTTACCTTTCCCTTAGGGTGGGAGGTCTAAGAGTTCCGTTCTTACACATCATACCATACCCTTCAAAAAAGACTTAGCGCTCAAAATCTGAAATAAAAATGAAATAGATATTAGTTCTGCAACAGCACCAGCAGACATAAGAGCTTCACCCCTTGGGGCATCTCGAAAAAACCTATATATTGACTAGCGGTTTCTTACCACTTTTAGTGTTGATAAACTGTTCAAAGCCCCTTCTTTTGATGCTTTTTTCGGATTGATTTCATTTGATACGGGTTCAGATATTGATTTGCTTTAGCGGGTGGGTGCAATTACAATAGTAAGGGAAGAAGCGTTGTTAGACCTATTTCCTTTCCTTGCCTTGAGGAAGGGTGTATATTTTTTTTACCATTACACATGTCAACTCTTGGATAACCACTTTTTACTATAGCAAGCCAAGCATTGAAAAAAGGGGCCGACCTCCAACCTTTTCATGAGTTTCAGCGAGAATATTAAAGTTGACTCCCATAAACCAAACATCAAACGATGAGACCGCTATAGTTTTTCATTCATCCCACAACAAAGGGCGATCAGTGCTGCTGCATTCTCGTTCTATCATAGGTTCAAGAATGGCTGCAATGCAAACTTTATTTTGATAATATTAGTCAATCTTCTACGAGATTCAGATCTTGCTATACTCCGGATATTCAAGATAAGAGCTTTCATCATGAAGTTACTGAAAGTGGGGATGAGCTACATCTTGCTGCACTGATCTAGATTTATATTTAGTAAGAGGTCCTTATGTTGCTTTGGACTTCTCAACTTTTTCAGCTTGAGCAGGAATCTCATGATTCTGATTTTCCTCAACCGGAATGAGGATGCCCCCTTCCACGAAAGGGACAACCAAGCTGCTTCAGCCCTTTCGATTATTAGTCGGGGCTCGCTCAAAATATGTTCCTTATCTGATAACAAAGCAGATTGGTCGAGCCCTTTAAGTAAGCAATTTCTTACCATCCATGATGAAGGAAGTAAGATAAAAATCAGAAAAAGCTTTTCGTCTCCTTGATAGCATAGCTTGCAGTTCTCATCTTTTCTGACCCAAAAGAAGAATCTCTATCGCTGCTGATATTCAAGAGATTCTTTGCTGATCTGCTCACCTGCAATGCGTGGCGAAATAGAATGATTGGGTCGACCTTTGTTGTCTAATCGAAAGGCTTCCCGACGAGGAGAAGGATGAACGAATGACATCATGTATGAAATTACGAACCTACTGATTCCGGAAGACCCCATGAAGCTTCACTCTTCCCTGAGATTGGCCATTGTGCCTTTCCAAGCCTGAGAGTGCTCTGGATGGTCGCTGCAAGAAGGAGGTCAAGTTGATGTTCTCTTTGTCTTTTCTCTTTCTTTTGTTTTCGTATTGAACTCTTAGTGGCTTTTCTCATTCTGTAGAACGATGATGACGCGGAATACTACGCTTTGGAGGCCGAGATTGCAGCGGAAATGGAGGAGGCTTCCGCCAGAGGAGGTATATGTATGGCGGCACTCTTGTTGACTGGACGATCCTTGATTCTAAAAGTACTAACTCTTTAATTGCTGATCGATCGCCCTTGGACTGTTTTGCTTTGGTGCAAATTCCTGCTGAATGGCGAAGGAACTATGCCCTTGACACTACTGAAACCCGTCATACGTATGCTATCCCGAGCGGCGAGGGCTTCTTTTATTCTCCTTTTTACGTAAATACTGCCTCTCCTACTGATCTTGCAGCTGATGCCGATCAACATCCCATGTATGGCTGCTGATTCTTCAGATAGTGTTCATCAACATCCTTCAGCCCCTGGGTCTTCGTCCTTTTGAGTCTATCTTGGAAAAACTTCGGGCGGTCACGCGCGTGGATCGAGCGATCGAGCACGCTGCTGCTGAGCTGAATGAGTCATCTGTCCGTTGATAACCAGAGCCTCAAGATTTCCGTCGATTACGCCGCAAACTCTTCAATTGCATAAGGGCTGCTCGTGAGGGTGAGTTTCAAAAATTGGATTCGAGCAGGTTGTCAAGGAGTTCACCTCTCACCCTTCGCTTAACAACAAGGATCGCATGGCCGTACCCTTATTGAAAAAGATCTTCCAGTGGCAAAAAGCGATCAATGGGCTTCCGGAGACTTATGCTAACAAGATTCGAGAAGCGTTCTCCTTTGTGCTGAGGTGGACGAGAAGGCTAAGGAGATGATTCCCAAGATCGCTCGATTACAGCAACTTGAGGTCCCAGCCAAGGCCGGTTATGATTACCTTACCCATCTGATGGATTTGTTGCGTTGAGTGCACTGAAGCACTCTTTTTTTTTTTTATACAGCTCTGCTTGGTATGACCTTTTTTTTTGTACTTGGTGATGTTTACCTTTATTTTGTGGTGACTTCTGTCATTGGCTCAGCTTCCACCCATTTTTTGAAGTAATCGATAGCTACCAAAAAAAAGGCATTCTCTTGGTAGAAGGAGGATAGATCTTACCGATTATGTCCATAGCCCATCCTCGAAACGGCTTATCGGTTTAAAGCTTCAAGATCGGATGGAGTTCTGATACAGGTCCGTGGCGCCTTAACGCTTGACAGCCTTTTGAATATCTTATGCAATCGGTCATTATGCTTGGCCAGTACTTTCCATGTCTTCTGATCAACCATCGTATTTTTTGACCTGCCTGGTGTGAGCCACACACTCCGTAATGCACTTCGTATATTACTCGATCGGTCTCTGAGATACTCAAATATCGCAGCAATACACCATCTGTCCCATGGCGGTATCCACCGATCAAGGTGTCATTTTTTTCCTGTTGTCGATCGATATGAGTCTCGCCCTAAATCCCACCAAGAAAGTAGGTCCTAAGGATAGATTCTAATCTCTAAAAAAAAAACTGTGCATACAATAGCTACGAGCTCCCAGAATCACTGTTGCACGAGTACTGTTGTATCACAAACACACTACCGAGTCCCACGAGTACACTAATGAGAGAGGAAGTACGAGCAGAAATCAGTAGTCACTCTTCGACAACAATAAAGAATTGCGTTGCGTATAAAGAGAGAGCTAACCAATCGAGCTCTCTTTAAGAGGAAAAGGACCAAGGAGGATGAAGGAGTAGAAGAAGGAGTAGGAGTTAGCTAACATTCAGGTTAGGTAGGAAAAACTAGAAGGGCTGCCATGGAATTGAAATGGATTGCAGCTTCTATAAAACAGTCTTTCCTAAAGTAATTTCCGTTATTTGTATCTGGGCGGGCTGTTACTTTATGAATTAAATGGGTTCCACTGGAACAACAAAGTCTCGAGGAACTTCGTACTACCATGGTCAAAGTGCTCGAACTTTCTTTGACTAACCTGGGGGAAAGTCAAAGCTTGAGAGCTGACAAAGGGGCTTCTATAGTTTATTGGTAACTTCCCTCTGTCCATCAATCCTTTTCTATTCCATTTTTTGTACTATGCGTGGCATGCCTCCTGTTCGTATCTTAACTGCGCAACCTTCTCTTGCAAACAATCCCTTCGTCGCTAACACCGGCCCTATTTCTTACTAAATCATTGGAATGCCTCTCGCGTCCCCGAAAAAGAAAGAAAGGAACGAACGGGATTCGCACCGGGCACAGCAAGCAAGAAGGCATGAGCTTTTTAGACCGAGGCTGGGGGAGATATTTTTACACAACACAGAAATATTTAAAGAAATCGGAATGAATAAAATAAGCCCATTCCCTAAACGGAATAGACAGAGAGAGGAAAGGCTCAGTAACCTTACTAACGATCGGCCATAGCCTTCATTCCACTGCGCATAAGCTTTGAAGAGGTCCCAAGTATCATAGAAGAGGTAGTAGCTTCTTTGGAGATCTACGAATCCTTGCTGACACTGACTTGAAAAAGAGAATACTATTTTCATGCAATCGAAAGCGGAGCTGTACTTATGGATTTGATCAAGCCAGGACTAAGGTTGTGGAAATTTTCCCTCATAAGCCCGTCAAGAAGAGGGATTTAGGAATTTCAGACTCTACCGCGATTGAGAGTCCCTCGATATACGATTGAAGAAAGCAACTTCTTGCCGTGATCTGGTACGGTTTGAAACTCAGGATTCTAGACTACTCGGATTTTTTAGATAAAGTCCTATTTCAGGAAAGCCTATCAACGATGGGGCCTTGAAACTCTGGGAGCTAGGCAGACAAGCTAATCCGAAAGCTGCGGTCACTTTGATAGGGCTAGGCTGCCCTTTTGACTAGTGAATGACCTAGACTGTAACTTGACTTTGGAACATAGTTAGAAAACTTTTTATTATTCCACTGAGCACGACCACGCTAAGCCTTGTGTTGCCTTCTGGGGGGATATAGCTCTTTCTGGTAGCCTTTACGATAGGAATACCAGCATGCCTATCAAATTATTATATATATATAAATAATTTTAATCTTCCTATGGCTACTGGTCTAGTGATCCCGACTACAAGCAAGGTAAGGCCGAAGTGTTTAGGAAATAAAAATTGGCATAGCGTATAGACGCGCATCACCAGATCTTGTAATGTAAAAGTAAATTGCTTCGAACTTGAATTTAGAATGTGTATCTATCTCTCTGCTGCCAAAAACTAAGGAAGCATTTTCTTTCTTTTTCGCTTTACGCGAGGTGAGGTAAGACAGCGGGGACCTAGACTCAACGTTGGTTTGCTTTCCGGGCTCTTGTTGACAAAGACATAAGAAAAGTGGGAGAAGCGCCCTATCCACAGAGGAGAGACAGCCGCTCAAACACCATTCCATTTGTGGAGTCCGACCACGAGAGAAAGCTATGCGAGTGGATTTCTTCGACTCAACCTTGAATCTGGAAAGTCTTGAAAAAGTGGTCTTAAGTCAAAAGCAAACCCCCTTCACAAAGGAAAGCGGGAAAGTCGTATAGTAAATTGATTGGAGTAGACTGTACTCTATAAAGGCGTGCAAGCGGGCGATTTGCCTTGCCCCTAGACCATAGAAAATAAAGCCAACAGTGCTACTCCGGACTCAGTCAGTGGTCGGGTCCGACTCCGTTCGTTCGGTTCGCTTAGGTCTGAGCTTATAGCGGTTCAGTTGGTGACGTTGCTTTCTTTCTACTCTAGTGCGCTGAGAAGAGCAGCTGACCGATGTGTCCGGTGCCCAAAGCGTTCTTCCTCCACTACTGATATTGACTGACCTGTTGATAGGATAGCAGAGGCAGTTGAGAGTATATCCGGAGAAAGATAAAGAACCTAACCTATGCAGCCGTAGGGCACACAAAGAGCTCGTTCAGTTTCGTGTTTGGCGAAACCCAAACATTAAACAAAGGGCCTGTCTTAAACAAAAAGGCCATGATTCAATTCAAAAATCGTTCTTTCTTCCTTGTGATGGAGTCAGGTGCGAAGCCTAGCTGATCGGAGTTTGCCGGCATGCCTTTCTTTTCAAGGGGCGTATCGGGGCCTGAAAGTCTTATAGCATCTATGGCATCTTCAACTACTCTTGATCGGATTAACTAGTCCTCAAGTGCCACAGCTTCTTCAATAGAAGGGGATGGGAAAACCGCTGGGATAAGGTTGAATACTTAATGATTGCCATCAGTTGGATTCTCGACCAGCCTTTGATTGCAATAGCCAAGCTTTCAACCTTAGCCTTTTCCAAAGCTGGGGATTCGGAAGAAAGGGACAGCATTCAAAGAAAGAATCTTTACTGAAGGAAATCAAATGCTTGCTCTCATTCCCGAAATGGAAGCAGCTTGGCGAATAGCTAATAGTCATGCTTTGACCCTTTCTGAAGGCAGGTCCATTGCTTGCCCGAGCTGATTGAACAGCTACCGAACTGGCTTGCTTGACTGGCTTACTACTATTTTATTATAAGACATCCCGTAAGAAAGAAGGAAAGGTTATTGGTTAAAAGAAAGAATGCCAGCCGATGTTGTCAAACTTTCCTCCTAGTGTGAAACATCCGATTATGGCTGCTTCTGTTATTGCACATCCGATTCGATAACTGTAAGAGCGGATTCAAGACTTTCAACCTTCAGCTTGGCTCTCGGTATTGAGACCGTCCTACTAGGATAATAATATAATAATATAATAATATAATAATATATATATATATTACGTGTTAACAAGCGTGCTACTGGCTTTGAACCGGATTGCTTACTCACCTCCAACACTCATCTAATGAAAACTAGCACTTTAGATGGCTGGGAATATTTCATAGATAAGCTGGATTCGAGGGCTAGCTGTCTTCGGCGGAATTCTCAGTTGAAAATGGAAAGATCCTACCTACCGGGGGAAAAGGCTACGCCTCTTCACACCACCTTCGATGCCTTCTCCTATGATGACCAGATCCGCGAAATTCGAAGTACCAAGCCGGAAGCGAGGAGTAAGATCCTTCACCCCATAGAGCCTACCAACCCTATGGCCTATCCCAATCAGCTTTCCTGAATGCTCCTCCTGCACAAAAGAAGGAGAAGACAGAATAAGCAAGATCTCAACATTGACTGACAGAAAGAAGATGTTGAAAGAGTTTTAGAATATATAAAAGATCAGGAATAGACAGCTTCCCTGAAGGGGATTGACGGATCAAATTTGCCAAACTTCCAGAAAGGAAGCATTCGCAGTATGGATTGAAAATAGAGATGAAGGAGTACTGCAATTCTCTCAAAGTGAAGAATCAAAAGTCATGTGATGAGAAGGACCTGAGTCCATGACCCGGAATTCCATTTTTTCCTGATGAGAACATCATAAGCTGTAGCAGAAGGAGTGGATCCAACATTCCCGACAGACAAAGCAAGGATCTGCTGAAGACATTCAGCTACCCTAGAAGTAAGATCTTCACGTCTGAGACCCTCATTCAAATCTTGCTGATCAGATCCTGGAGTCGGAAGAGTAGTATAAAAGCTGTATTACGAGAGGGCTACCTTGATCTTGCTACACCGGGCGGTCCTAGCACTAAACCACGAGTTTCTTTGGAGATTGAGCAGAAGATGGAGCTAGAAAAAGAGATAGATAAGGTGAAAATATGGGACTTGAAAAACCCTCTCCAATCAATGTTGTCACAGCCTGATGTTGAGTTGGTCTTGGTGACCGATGCAAGAGAGAGCCGCTCAAGAGTTCAAAGTTACTAATCAAGGCCATAAGAAAGTGAACTAGTCCTTGTTCTTCTCCTTCTCGGAATTTAAAATAAGAGTTGGAAGGACTAAGTTCCACAGCTTCCAGCATAGCCAAGTCATCCAATTTGATAACTCCTGTATACTCATGTCACCTTTCGGAGTAGATAGAATTTTTCTTTCAAGATCCTATCTCTTTGAAAAGGTTGAATGAATATAGAAACTGACAAGATAGTCCAGTCCCTTGGCTCTTTCCGCTAAAAAATACCAGCTTTTGTCCAACAGTCCATACAACATGCCCGAGTTCGCCACTTCTTACCAGCTTTCCTTATGCTTACTTGTCTAAGCCCTTGCAATGGGAAGAAGACCGGGTGATTTCCCTTTGAAGTGGAAGAGAATTCATGTCTCGAATGCGCTCTTTTCATAGTATAAGATATCCACGCACAGAGATTGCCATGAAAAGGAAAGGGCTTACGACGAATGCCCTGCTTCAGAAAGGCAGGTAAAGAAGGGAAGAATAGTAAGCATAATCATCCAAAGATGCCGAATCATCCGTTGACTGGAAAATCAACTGAAACAGGCGCCTCAGGATCAGCAAAAGCCGAGGAAAGAGGCGATTACACAGAAGATGAAGCGAGAGCTAAAGCTTTTGCAGAGGGACTTTCTCTTCCCAGGAGTTTTCTTTGAAGCAAAGGGCTATAAAGCCGTCAGGAACCGCTCAGCTGTTGGTCAACTTACCTATTTTATAGGTTTTTTTCTGAGTGGGATATAGAAACTTATCCTCAAAATAAAAGCGCCCCTCTGTCTATTAGAAAAAGCGGAATCCAATACGAATAAAGCGCAAATGATGGGAAATTGACTGTCAACAATCGAATTCCTCTTCGATCAGTGCTGTGCAATATGTTAGAGATAGGGAATGCCCGCAGTAAATGTTATCGACAACACTGTCTGGGTTAAGGACTTCCCCATTCTATTACTGTCTGTTCGTCAGTCTTTTGCTTAGCGAATACCCTTGTGAATTCGGCATCGGCAGCGGTAGTTAAAGGATCCTCGGGTAGCTATGATAAAGCATGACCGAAGAAAGGAAAGAGCGGATGCGTTCTAAACCGAGCATAGTAAGCGTTGGTGCTGTATAGCGCAGCTACAACAGGTTCTCAAAGTCAAACTAAAACCTCCACCGGGTTTAAGAGATCTAGTCAGACTAGCCTTTGGAAATCGCTTTTCCCCCCGCCCATACCTGGGAAGAGAAAGTACAACCTCTGCTGCATCCTATCCTCTACTTTAGTCGAATTCTTTTTTCTAGAATCACAGACATTGGCTAATGATACCACAGACTTTCTGGTTATGTCATACTCTATTCTATCTACTCTTACTGACCTTCTCTTCTTCCGGCTAGCTCGAAGGGAAGAGCGCTATAAGAGGTCTTGAGCTTGAGGCATGACCCTCCAGAGAGGTTGACAACTCCCGGAAAGTATTTGAAATAAGATCGTCCGGTGGAGATTCTTTTATTGAAGAGGGACCGGCATCATCCCTGTGCGGCCCTTGGTTACTTGTCTCCTTTTCTTCCGCCATATTCATTATGGTTCCGTCAAAGATCCCCAAAGCGGATAAAATCAAAAGCAAAAGGAGCCATCCTTCACAGCTTAAGCCCCTACTCAACAGCACTCGACTCCCCATACAGCCCCCGACCCCTATAAAATAGGGTCTGAACCCAGTCCAAGCGTTCCCTTTAAGGGCCATTCAATCAGTTCGTCATCCGATTGGCACACCAGGTACTTCGCGTACGCTTCGGACCTAAGACTCCGCCCAGTCTCGAACCTAAATAGGTGGTCAATCTATCGATGGGTCACGGCTCGGCCGGCCTATGCGTTGAGGTCATGGGCCAGTTTTTTCCACTAACGTGTGACGTAAATCACCTAATGGCGGCGGCTTGAGGCGAACCCCGTTCGTTGGTGAAGTAAACCGTCTTGCGAAGACTGGCTTGCTTCTAGTCTTTGAAGAGGATTCATGCATCGACTGCAAGCTCCTAGAGAATAGGCTTTGGCACTTTAGAAAGAGAATGGCTTGTTAGCACGAAGGTGGAGATAACTTAAATCAGAAGCATGGAATGCAAGCTCTTCGGGATTAACCTATAATCTAATCAGATTGCTCAGGAGTTAACGCGAAGAGGGTCTTAGATGCGAAAGTCGGTGTTCGAGAATCCGATGTTGCTTTCGAGAAGCAGCTGCACATTTTTCGTATGTAATAAGAATTTTATTATAAATATAATAATAAGGTTTTTGCTAGTCTCCTATTGTGATTACCGGGGGTCGCGGATATATATATTAGGTTCGACTCCTATAACCCCCATGTGGCGAAATAGAAAGAGTGTTCTTCCGTAAAAAAGATGTGGTCACTGTTTAGTAACTTTATGGCATGGTTATTCCTAACCATGTCTCCAGTCGAACTCCCTTGGGGTGCAGCGGAAGCATGGCAATTAGGATTTCAAGACGCAGCAACGCAAGGAACGGAGATTTTCTTATTCTTTTTCGTTTCAATTGCTATTTTTGCTTATCGTCTTATCTTCAAACTTAGGGAAATGTTTTCTAAATGTAGAAAAAAAGAATATATTTCATTTAGCCCCTTCATGCTTACTATAACTAGTTTTTTTGGTTTTCTACTAGTATAACCTCAGTTCTCTTTATTAGTATCAACAAGATACGATTGATTTCAAATTAATTGAATGAACACGACCCATAAAACTAAAAATCAATCTTTCTCTGGTACTCCGCTATAGTTCATTACCGAATGTATTTACAATTATTGGTCATTGAGATTCCCTGTCACTGCGAATGTTTATTTAGCGATAGATAGTACCTCTATTTTTTCCTTTTTATTTTAAGAAAAAATTTCAATAATTGAAGTTTTTATA